CCCATATTTTCAAAAATTTACCATATCTAATCTAATTGAATTAATTTTATCATAGATCTAGCCCATTTTTTTTTTTCTCGAGTTAAGCAAAAGAGGTTAATTATATAAGTTTCAAACTTCAATTTTTCTGAATAATTAAATAAGTTTTATCTTTTCTCCCACCTTCAGAAGAATAAAGCATAGGCATTCCACTATCGTTACAATTTTCTGAAAGATAACTATCTCGGTTTCATCTAGAAATTTATATAGAATCCTTGAAAAAGGCTTTCCTTCATAAGAAAGAAAAGACTTACCGTCTTTGGGATCTGATGCTACACCGCTGCTCAATATCGTAGGGGATCCACCCTATTACATAAGTGGATTCCTTCATTTTTATCTTATATCATGATATAAGATATAAGTAAGCAGTTTTTATTGTATCGGTCAAAAACCTGACTAATTGATCTTTACGGTGCTTCTTCTATCAATTAGATCCTTTATCCATAGAATAAAGTATCTAGGCATACCTATTTCTTCATATTTCTACTTCTATGAAGTTTCTTTCTTTGCTACAGCTGATACAAATCGTTAGTTTGGACAATACATATGTAGAAAGCCTATTTTTTTTTAGTATTTATTAGCGAATTTTTTCTTTTTTTTTCTTTCTATAGTGGAGATAGTCGCACGTAATGACAGATCACAGCCATATTATTAAAAGCTTGTGGTAAGAACGGGTTTCGTTCTAGTGCCCGAAAATAATATTCCAAAGCTTTCGTATGTTCTCCGTTCCTTGTGTGGATAAGACCTATGTTATAGAGTATATAACTTCGATCATAGGGATCGATTTCTAGTCGCATAGCTTCATAATAATTCTGTAGAGCTTCCGCATAATTTCCTTCGGATTGAGCCGACATCCGTTACGGTCGTTCGTTATTCCATTCAAAGAATCTCCGTTCCAGAACCGTACGTGAGATTTTCATCTCATACGGCTCCCCCTTTATGTGATGCGCATAATGAGATGAGAATAATACATGAAATCAAAAAAGATTGAAATACTCTCATTATGAACTGATGGGACTAGCGTTTTTACAAAAAATCTCTAGCCAACCTTCCTGTAAAAGATCTTTTCTTAACATCAAGCATGTTGTTACTAGATAAAAATGGTAATTCTAACAATTTCTTTGTCCTCAACGCCTCTTAATTTCCAGGAATTAGTCACTTCAACAGTCTTCGATGGTTATACAGGTATCCAAAATACAAACGAGATGGATGTTTGTTGTCCCAACCATTTTTCTAAGTTCCGATCCCGATAAGGAAAAGGGATAATTTATAACAAAGTTTTCGTGTTGTTGATTCCTAGGTGTAGTGCTTCTTCCCCTCTGCTACCTATTTTGACTAGTGGCTATTTTGACTAGTGGAGTAGGGTTGACTTAATCCATAGGTTCTACCTTTCGCTCAATACTAGAATCGACAATTAAAGCATCTGAGGTTACATTAATCGTGGATACACGACAGAAGGAATTTGTTTTTTAATTGCACCTCCAAGAAGCGTAGATTTATTTCAATTATTGGTTTCTTTCTATCCCGAATACTGTGTCTTTCTACTAAGACGGAGAGCGGTAAAGAAAATCGAAAAAAAAATCAAATCGCACCATCTCTGTAATAGGTGAATGCCTCTTTTTCCCCGGAAGTTGTCGGAATTATTCGTAATAAGATATTGGCTACAATTGAAAAGGTCTTATCGATAAAATTTCCATTTATCCCACTAGATCTAGGCATCGGTAACAACCCCATTCTATAATTTCTTTTAATTACCTCTCGTGAGAAAATGATCCCACAAACAAAGGAATTGCATAGTACGAAATAACATAAAAACGGATTCATTAAAAAATCCCCCTCGATATTCAAATTGTTTCTTTTTGATTTCACAGGAATCAATAAAACGTAAGAAATATTTCAATCCGGTTAAATTTCATCCAAATATAGTAGATCAGAATGACCAGAACTATTATGATTTCAGCGAAGTTGAAGAATAAAATAATTTTATTTATCTTAGAGATTGGAGTAATTCTAGAAGTTTTTTGATTGAATTATGATCCAAAGAGCAAAAAGAATCGAATAATTATTCTATGATTCATAAATTTTGACTAGATCTATGTATGGGATACGCAGTTGTTGGTGAAAAATCGAAAACTTTCAAAGTAGAATTTTTATAAAAAATGGAATCATAGTTTAAAAAACTAAATAGAATCATGAGCTAAAAGTATCCATTAAACATAGTTAAAAAAAATTCTTTTTATAGTTTAGAATTGGTTGGACGTGCCTATCAAAAAAAAAATGGAATATGAATGACTCACTATTAACTCGGTTTCTGGACCATAATCATTCTGTAGGAGAGATGGCCGAGTGGTTGAAGGCGTAGCATTGGAACTGCTATGTAGGCTTTTGTTTACCGAGGGTTCGAATCCCTCTCTTTCCGTACTAATTCAACAATGTTACTGACCACAATGTATCAAATCAA